TTTAACTCTAAGAGAAAGGCCTAGTGATCTCGATGCAACTCAAAAATACAGGCATTTGTGGGTTCAATGCGAAAATTGTTATGGATTAAATTATAAGAAATTTTTGAAATCAAAAATGAATATTTGTGAACAGTGTGGATACCATTTGAAAATGGGTAGTTCAGAAAGAATCGACGTTTCGATCGACCCCGGTACTTGGGACCCTATGGATGAAGACATGGTCTCTCTGGATCCCATTGGATTTCATTCGGAGGAGGAGCCTTATAAAGATCGTATTGATTCTTATCAAAGAAAGATAGGATTAACTGAGGCTGTTCAAACAGGCGTAGGTCAACTAAATGGTATTCCCGTAGCAATTGGGGTTATGGATTTTCAGTTTATGGGGGGTAGTATGGGATCCGTAGTCGGGGAGAAAATCACCCGTTTGATTGAGTACGCTACCAATCAATTTCTACCTCTTATTATAGTGTGCGCTTCGGGGGGAGCGCGCATGCAAGAAGGGAGTTTGAGCCTGATGCAAATGGCTAAAATATCGTCTGCTTTATATGATTATCAATCAAATAAAAAGTTATTGTATGTATCAATCCTTACATCTCCTACTACTGGTGGGGTAACAGCTAGTTTTGGTATGTTGGGAGATATTATTATTGCCGAACCAAATTCCTACATTGCATTTGCGGGTAAAAGAGTAATTGAACAAACATTGAATAAAACAGTACCCGAAGGTTCACAAGCGGCTGAATATTTATTCCAGAAGGGCTTATTCGACCTAATCGTACCGCGTAATCTTTTAAAAAGTGTTCTGAGTGAATTATTTAAGCTCCACGCCTTCTTTCCTTTGAATTCCAATTCAATCAAGTAGAGCGCACTAAGTTCAATTATTTTATTTGTAGCAAACAAAAAAAGTAGTTAGCTTATCCGAATCTTAGCTTATCGGAATCAAAGTAACTAAAAAGGGAGTTTTCTTTGGCGACCTAAGATCTAATTGTAGAAAGAATCAAAAGTTGCGTATAACTCTTTTTTTTTACCTAGATTCCCCATTACTAATTAAGAAGTCTCTATCAACAAGATAAAAACGTGAGTTCTTCCTTTCGTGAAATTAGGAAAATAAAACGAATTTCATCTTACGTATCAAATTATAGAAAAAATAGATATATAGTTTTGTATCTTTCTCCATCTCCCGAAAATCTCGTTTTCACTAAAAATCCCGGTTGTTTCGTATTCTAACGAATCTTTCGATAATTTGTAAGAAACTCTTTCTTTATTAAATATTAAAATGAAATTCGAAGACAAGAACAAAACACAAAGAAACGAAGAAAAAGAAAATGGATTATCATATCTATCTTTCATATAGATAGATGAATAAGTCCATTTATTTAGTTCTACATTCCTTGGACTTATTCTATATACTCACTTAGATACTTAATATCTCTAATAAGAATTTTCAAATTGAATTAATTATTAATTAATAATAGCTACGAATTCATAATAATTACAATTATTAATTATAATTAGTATAAATATAAAATATGATATTAAAAAAATTAAGAACAGGTACAAATAATAAATCGAGGTACCCCATTTTATGACAACTTTCAATTTTCCCTCTATTTTTGTGCCTTTAGTAGGCCTAGTATTTCCGGCAATTGCAATGGGTTCTTTATTTCTTTATGTTCAAAAAAATAAGATTGTTTAGATCCGAGGGACCCAGTCTCATTCTTTTTTTTTTTTACTTAGACTTGTAGCATAACAGAGATATTGATTTCGGAAAAGAAAATATAGTAGAACATGTGATTTCCGCCGAACATAAAGGAAAAAGCTCTTATGTCTGCAGAAAATGATCTATAGATAACTGAATTCTAGCCAGTTTCAATATAGATCAGGATCGATGGATGCCTAAAATGTAAAGTTGGTGGATCTATATGTATATCAATATGTATATTGGGATCATATGAGGGGTATGTTATTATTTTAGATCTAAACAATTTGATGAATTACTCCTAAAAGTTCCCATTAAACTAGTGCTAGTTCACATCAAACTAGTGCTAGTTGATCAAAGTTCATTCGGAAACAAAAAAAGTAAAGTCAAAATAATTTGGGGTATTCTCTCAATTTCAAAAAAATGCAATCGGATGAAGTATGAGTTGGCGATCAGAACATACATGGATAGAACTTATAACGGGGTCTCGAAAACTAAGTAATTTTTGTTGGGCCCTTATCGTTTTTTTAGGTTCATTAGGATTCTTGTTGGTTGGAACTTCCAGTTTTCTTGGTAGAAATTTGATATCTTTTGTTCCGTCTCAGCAAATCCTTTTTTTTCCACAGGGAATCGTGATGTCTTTCTACGGAATCGCGGGTCTCTTTATTAGTTCCTATTTGTGGTGCACAATTTCCTGGAATGTAGGTAGTGGTTATGATCGATTCGATAGAAAGGAAGGAATAGTGTGTATTTTTCGTTGGGGATTTCCTGGAAAAAATCGTCGCATATTCCTCCGATTCCGTATAAAAGATATTCAATCCGTTCGAATAGAAGTTAAAGAGGGTATTTATACCCGTCGTGTCCTTTATATGGATATCAGGGGCCGGGGGGCTATTCCGTTGACCCGTACTGATGAGAATTTAACTCCACGAGAAATTGAACAAAAAGTCGCGGAATTGGCCTATTTCTTGCGCGTACCAATTGAAGTATTTTGATTTTGAGAAAAGGAACTGGGCGGAAGAACGAATGCTTTCTCGGCAGGAGGGAAAAAACGCAAGAATCCTTTTTTCGATAACTAAGTGATACTTTAGATGCAGATAAACCATATCTTCTAAATTATTTTCTTTGTCAAGCGATCTTTTTATCTGTTCTTTACTATCCAATTGGGTTTTCTTAATAATGATAACGGGCCCATTTCTGTCTTGTTTTGCCGCTTATTTTTTTGACCATCACAATATCTTTCTCTCAATTATTCTATTCTTGACTATGGGGAATCATTGGAATTTTTTTTTGAAATATTGAATATTTTGATAGAATAAGGAGTTCTTTCGTCTCAAAATCTCAATAATATTCATTCCTTTAAAGTACTTCTTTCGGCCATTCATCGAAAGGAGACATTTGTTTGCAATTTGATAAATTGAGGTATCTGGCAACACTATTTTGTATTATTTCTTCAGTCGAATTTTAAGTGGAGTCTTAGTCTATTTCTGTATTCTTTCTAGATTCAAAACAAAATCACAAATAAAAGAATAAAATAGATTCATAGGTTTGATGCCCTGTCTAGAACTCATGTTTGAAAGAAATATTCGATCACATAAAGTCCGACAAATGGAGTGGGTTAATTAAAAATTAACAGGCGAAAAATGGCAAAAAAAAAGCATTTACTCCTCTTTTGTATCTTGCATCTATAGTATTTCTGCCCTGGTGGATTTCTCTCTCATTTACTAAAAGTATGGAATCTTGGGTTATTAATTGGGCGAATATCGGCCAATCCGAAATTTTTTTGAATGATATTCAAGAAAAAAGTATTCTAGAAAAGTTCATAGAATTAGAAGAAATCCTCTTCTTGGAAGAAATGATCAAGGAATACTCGGAGACATATATACAAAAGCTTCTTATAGGAATCCACAAAGAAACGATCCAATTAATCAAGATACACAACGAGGATCGTATCCATACAATTTTACACTTCTCGACAAATATAATCTGTTTTGTTATTTTAAGTGGTTATTCTATTTTAGGTAATGAAGAACTTGTTATTCTTAACTCTTGGGCTCAGGAATTCCTATATAACTTAAGTGATACAGTAAAAGCTTTTTCAATTCTTTTATTAACCGATTTATGTATCGGATTTCATTCACCCCACGGCTGGGAACTAATGATTGGTTCTGTATACAAAGATTTTGGATTTGGTCATAATGATCAAATTATATCTGGTCTTGTTTCCACTTTTCCGGTTATTCTCGATACTATTTTTAAATATTGGATTTTTCGTTATTTAAATCGTGTATCTCCATCACTTGTAGTTATTTATCATTCAATGAATGATTGATAAATGATCCACCAATATTAATCCAATTAGAATGTTTTTAATACTTTGTAGTTCTACATAAGTATTAAAAACATTCTATCCGGGGGGTTTTCATACTATTTTTATATTTATAGTATTCCAGTAAAATGATTCCAATAAATAGCAGAATCGTGGATAGGAAACTATACTAGCGACCTACCCAATTTATTGTAGAAATTTTCAGACCAATGATTAGACTATGCAAACTAGAAATACTTTTTCTTGGATAAAGGAACATATTACTCGATCTATTTCCGTATCGCTCATGATATATATCATAACTTGGACATCCGTTTCAAGTGCATATCCCATTTTTGCGCAGCAGGGTTATGAAAATCCACGAGAAGCGACCGGGCGTATTGTATGTGCTAATTGTCATTTAGCTAATAAGCCCGTGGATATTGAGGTTCCACAAGCAGTACTTCCCGATACTATATTTGAAGCAGTTGTTCGAATTCCTTATGATAAGCAAGTGAAACAAGTGCTTGCTAATGGTAAGAAAGGGGGTTTGAATGTGGGGGCTGTTCTTATTTTACCGGAGGGGTTTGAATTAGCTCCTTCCGATCGTATTTCTCCCGAAATGAAAGAAAAGATAGGAAATTTGTCTTTTCAGAGCTACTGCCCTAATAAAAAAAATATTCTTGTAATAGGGCCTGTTCCCGGCCAGAAATATAGTGAAATCACCTTTCCTATTCTTTCCCCCGACCCCACTACTAAGAAAGATGTTCACTTCTTAAAATATCCTATATATGTAGGAGGAAATAGGGGAAGGGGTCAGATTTATCCCGACGGAAGCAAGAGTAACAATACAGTTTATAATGCTACAGGAGCGGGCATAGTAAGCAAAATCATACGAAAAGAAAAAGGGGGATATGAAATAACCATAACAGATCCATCGGATGGACGCCAAGTGGTTGATATTGTCCCTCCAGGACCAGAAGTTCTTGTTTC